TTCTTTTAAATTCATTAAAATTTCAGGAACCGATTCTTGAATACCTGCTATAGTAGAATATTCATGCGGGACGTTCTCAGATTTTACACGTGTGATACATGTTCCTTGTATTTCTCCAAGCAAAGCTCTTCGCATTGCAATGCCTATTGTGTCGGCTTGGCCTTTCATAAGTGGAGACAGAACAAAGCGCCCATAATGAAGACGCTTACTGTCTGTTCTTGATTCAACACAGTTCCACTGTAGTGTCCGAGTAGATACTCTTACTTTCTCTCGAACCATAGTAATATTTTTTTTTTATTTGATTGAATTATTTATTTCTCTTGTTTTTCTTGAAATTTCTTCACTGTTCATTTCTATACACGTCTTTTTTGGGGAGGTCTACAGCCATTATGTGGCATAGGGGTTACATCTCGTAGAAAAGTCAATCGTATACCGCTTCGACGAATACCGCGTAATGCTCCGTCTCTTCCTAACCCGGGGCCCTTTATCATGACTGCGGCTCGTTGCATACCTTGATCTCTTACTGTACGAATAGCATTTTTTGCTGCAGTTTCAGCTGCAAAGGGTGTCCCTCTTCTCGGACCCTTAAAGCCGCAAGTACCTGCCGAGGACCAGGAAACCACGCGACCCTTTACATCTGTAACCGTGACAATAGTATTATTAAAACTTGCTTGAACATGAATAATCCCTTTTGGTATTTTACGTACACTCTTACGCGAACCAATACGCCTATTCCTACGTGAACCGACTCTCGGCATAGCTTTTGCCATATTTTATCATCTCATAAATATGAATCATATGGATATATCCATTTCAAATCAAAACAGATTCCTTATTTGGACACTGAGTCCTTTAGCAAGTCTGATTAGCCTTGTCTTTGTTTATGTCTCGGGTTGGGACAAATTACTATAATGCGTCCCCGCCTGCGAATTAGGCGACATTTTTCACAAATTTTACGAACGGATGCTCTTATTTTCATATTTGTCATTCCTCAATCTTCATTCTCAATCTACTTGTTGGTAGAAAATAAGTTTCTTGCATTTTTTCATTTCGAATCATATTGCATAAAACCCGCCTAATCTTTTGAATCCGTGTTTTCGAGTCGATAAATTATACGCCCTCTGGTTGAATCATAACGACTTACTTCAATTTTTACTTTATCTCCTGGCAGTATCCGTATAAAACTACGTCGGATCTTTCCTGAAATATACCCTAGGATCAGATCCTCATTATCTAAACGAACCCGGAACATGCCGTTGGGAAGCGATTCCGTAATTAAACCTTCATGAATCCATTTTTGTTCTTTCATTTCAGGTAAAACCTCCTTTTTGTATTAACTAATAGAGGAGAAAGGGTATTAGACAATTCACCTCTTTTCTTTATTTTTTTTACAAAGATAAAGAGGTTTTGGATCCCATGTAAAAGGATTACCATATATAACACAAGATTTCTCCGCCGATTCCTTCTAGTCGAGCCTCTCGGTCTGTTATTATACCCCGAGAAGTAGAAAGAATTACAATCCCCATCCCACCTAAAATTCTAGGGATTCGTTGAGAGTTAGAATAGATTCGTAGACCGGGTCTACTGATCCGTTTTAAATTTAAAAAATTTCTATATGGTCTTTTCCTATTCCTTCTATGTCGCAGGGTTAAAACTAAAAAAGATTTGTTTTTTTCTCGATGCTTTCGGAGATTTTCGATAAAACCTTCTCGAAGAAGTATTTGAACAATATTTTCGGTAATATTCGTAGATGCTATACGAACAACTCTTTTTCTATCCATATCCGCGTTTCGTATAGAGGTTAGTATCTCAGCAATAGTGTCTCTGCTCATGATGAACTTAAATTTTTGTTTCCTCGAATTTGAATATAATCAACATGTTTTTCTTTGTTTTTTTTTTTTTTTTTATGATTTACGATGATATATGAATTGAAAAAAGGTATATACGTGAGACACATTCAACGAATGAATCAAGTTCTTTTTCTATTTCTTTCAAATACCCCAAAAGGGGATAAAAAAAATCAACATCTCATTGTATTTTACAATACCTCGGGAGCTAATGAAACTATTTTAGTAAAATTGAATTGTCTCAATTCTCGGGGGATTGCACCAAAAATTCGCGTTCCTTTTGGATTTCCTTCTTGATCAATTACAACTGCAGCATTGTCATCATATCGTATTATCATACCGCTGTCGCGTTTAAGTTCTTTACAAGTACGAACAATTACAGCTCGGACTACTTCTGATTTTTGTAGTGGCATGTTAGGTACAGCTTCTTTGATCACAGCAACAATAACGTCACCAATGTGAGCATATCGACGGTTGCTAGCTCCTATGATTCGAATACACATCAATTCTCTAGCCCCGCTGTTATCCGCTACATTTAAATGGGTCTGGGGTTGAATCATATTAAATTTTTGAGTCTATTCTTACGATGCAAAGGATGAAGAAAATAAAAGAAATATTTTTTGTCTAAAAAAAGAAACCCGCGGTTTTGTTTTATCCCCAAGACTCATTTCTCTCCGTTCTGTGTTTTTATCCCGAAATAAGAAATTGCGTTCGTATAGGCATTTTTGATGCTGCTATTAAAATAGCCCTTCTAGCTATATTTTCGGTTACCCCACCCATTTCATATAGTATTCGCCCTGGTTTAACAACAGCTACCCAATATTCAGGGGACCCTTTCCCCGAACCCATACGTGTTTCGGCAGGTCTTACTGTAACCGGTTTGTCTGGAAATATACGTACCCATATTTTTCCACCACGGCGTGCATTTCGTGTCATTGCCCGTCGACCTGCTTCAATTTGTCTAGATGTGATCCAAGCAGGTTCAAGTGCCTGAAGAGCATATTTGCCGAAAGAAATCTGATTACCTCGAAAAGATATTCCTTTCATTCTTCCTCTATGTTGTTTACGGAATCTAGTTCTTTTGGGGTTATAGTTGATGGTTGTTTCGGAATTCCATCTCTACTCCAGAACTGGACATGAGAATTTCTTCTCATCCAGCTCCTCGCGAAAAAAGTATTCAAAATGGAATTTCAATTAATTTGAAAAACTATTCTAAAATTATAAATAATTTTTTTTTTTAGTGTCCCAATCAATCTTTATTTTCCTTTGTGCTTTATCTAAATCTAACAATAAAAAAAAATTCGCGGGCGAATGTTTACTCTTGCAATCTCGATTTCAGTCTTAACCTCCGGTCGGGATTTCTGAAAGTTGATGCATTTTTTCTGGTTAATTTCGCCATCCAGACTAGTGAATTATTAAGATTCATTTGTTCAATAAAAGATTTTGCATTCACAAGTTCCTTCGTTCCCACCGCTTCGTACTTAATGGTTAGGTCCTAATCCTACAATGGAGCTAATAATGCAATTTATTCTCGAGTCAACCTTCTTAGTCTTTATTGACTCGAAGCTCTTTTTTCTTCTATACTGAGGATTCATTGACTATTTCATTATGGATGAATCCATTAGTATTGATGCTTTATTACACTGTTTTTTAGGATATGGCGCATAGACCTTACATGTTGGATTTTATAGCATTGCTATTCTTTTTCTCTCTTTCTTTCATCCTTCCATTTATCCGCACCTTTTTCTTTTTTTTTTTTGCTTTAAACTTAGAATTTTTGAACGTCAAAATCTCAGTTGCTACAAAGATATGACCGATTTATCATATCTTGACTGGTTCGTTAGATCCAGATAATACGAAGTGATGAGTTGGTTTTCATACTACCGAGCTCGTATTTTTTTATCCTAACCCGAAAAACCAACGAGTCGCACACTAAGCATAGCAATTATACCGAAAGGTCAATCCAATTTTTATTAAACCGTATAGAATTAAAGAATGAAAAATTATAATTGCTTGCTTTGATTGGACAGAAAAAGAATTCATGAATTTTCCTATATTTTCATCAATCAATGGATACAAATTCTTCTTCCTTGTCTCTAAAAATCCAAATTTTGATACCTAATACCCCGTAGATAGTCCGAGCTGTATAGGAACAATAATCGATTTTAGCGCGAATGGTTTGTAGTGGAACCCTACCCTCTCTGATCCATTCGACACGTGCAATTTCTTTTCCATCGATACGCCCTGCAATTTGTACTTGAATTCCTTTTGTATCTGCTTCTTCAGATAATTCAATAGCTTTTTTGATTGCTTTTCGAAATGAAACTCTATTCTTTAATTGTTCGGCTATAAATTCTGCAATAATATTAGGGTTTCCATAAGGTTTTGCAATTCCTTTGATAGAAAGCTTAAGTTTTCGGGTTATATAATGAAATTCTTTTTGGAAATTTCTTTTGAATTCTTCAACTCCTTGCGGTCTATTTTCGGTTAATAACTTTGGGAATCCCATAAAGAGTATGACCTCGATCTCCTCTATTCCTTTTTTGATCTCTATACGTGCAATTCCCTCGGTCGCGGAGGATAGTGGTATATTCTTTTGTACATATTTTTTGACAAAATTTCTGAATTTTTGATCTTCTTGTAGACCCTCAGAATAATTTCTTGGTTGTGCAAACCAAAGGGAATGATGACTTTGGGTTGTCCCAAGTCTGAAACCAAGTGGATTTATTTTTTGTCCCATACCCCTCCAGTAATATCCACATCATCGTACAACGGATCATATACCGGAGTTACATACTTGTTTCTAGATTTTTTTATCGCAGGATACTTAGATACTTGTTCATATTCATCTAAAGATATATCTTTCACGAAAACAGTTATATGACAGGTAGTTCTTTTTATTGGATAACTACGTCCTCGAGCTCGAGGTTTTAATTTCTTTGCCCTAGTCCCCTCGTTAACCTCAGCTTTACTAATTATTAAATTGGCTTCGTTGGAACCTATGCTGTAACTAGCATTTGCTGCTGCAGAATAAACTAATTTAAAAATGGGATAACATGCTCTATAGGGCATGAGTTCTAGTATCATAAGTGTTTCCTCATAAGAACGTCCGCGAATTTGATCAATTACTCTTCGTGCTTTGTCAGCAGATAG